CCGTTCCCGGGCCTTGTACACACCGCCCGTCACACTATGGGAGCTGGCCATGCCCGAAGTCGTTGGTTTAACCGCAAGGAAAGAGATGCCTAAGGCAGGGCTAGTGACTGGAGTGAAGTCGTAACAAGGTAGCCGTACCGGAAGGTGCGGCTGGATCACCTCCTTTTTAGGGAGAGTCGAAGACAGCTTTTTCTTGGTACTTCCGTCTTGTAACCACCGTTGCAAACCCCGAGGCGGGAAAGTCCATTCATCCAACGGATGAAGTTCTATTCTGGCGGGGCGGTGAAGCAGGACTAAGCCCGTGAGCTAATTTTCCCAGGTCGGAACAAGCTGAGAGCAATCTCGTGATTTTACTTCGTTCAGCCCTCGATAAGATGCGAGAATGAAATAGGGGGTTGGGTTCCCCCGTTTCGTTGCATGCAGGCCCCCCCCTCCCCGGATAACTCTCCCCGGGTAACAGGGAGGCCTGCATAATGGGCTATTAGCTCAGCGGTAGAGCGCGCCCCTGATAATTGCGCCGTTGCGCCTGGACTGTGAAAACTTCTATCTACATACACGAGTAGTCTAATGTGCCCATCGACGCCTGACCCGAAGATGTATATCACCCAAGGGACGTTAGCATGGCGTACTCTTCCAATTTTCGGTTAGCCTGTTTCTGAGACGAGACCCAGGCTCCTCCTCAGGAAGAGGTAGATGAGGCGACTCAGGTGAGATCTGATGGAGATTCAACCTCCGAATCACTGGTGGGATTCGGGCGATCCAGGGAGGACCGCTCCCCGCTAGCAGATCCTCCTCTCTCGGGAATCTATACATTCCTTATCAGTGTATAGATGGCTATCTCTCGAGCACAAACTTATGACCATCGAGCCAGATGTGAAAGACGGAGCACCCGATGACGCATATTCACAAACCAGGAACTACGGGATCACTTTATTTTTCTAGGGTAACGGAGGGATCAAACTATACGAGCCTTTCCTGCTTCTCTTGGAGGTCCATAGAAGCAGCAATCGACGGAACTTTCACGTGCAGGTAAGGTTCTAAGTCCCATAAATTTGAGTTTTTATCCGGAAAGGCGGGAATACTGGACCCAGACATGGAAAAAATGCCGGAGGGAAAAGAAAAAGATAGGTAAATCCCCGGTATTTGCTCTAGTCCACTAATTGGCTATTCCAGATAGCTTCCAATTCTATGTACCGACCGAGACGACTCGGTCCTCCCCAAAAAATGGGGGAAACAGGCTCAAAGAAAGATCCTAGAGTGTACGGAGTTAAGCCAGGAGGGTTTCCTGGCGCCTTCTTTCCCCTTCCCTCATTCAAATGAGGTATATTTTTGGCGGAGTCATTGCCCCCAGCAAGACAAGCTAATTCCAGGGAAAGATGAAACAAGCACACTTGGAGAGCGCAGTACAGCGGGGAGTTGTATGCTGCGTTCGGGAAGGATGAGTCGCCACTAAAAGGAGAAGTCTATTAATTTAATTCCCCACTTTATTGAATGAGTGAGATACTAATGAGATAGGAATAGTGTAGGTGCGATTATTCACTTCACGGGCGAGGTCTCTGGTTCAAGCCCAGAATGGCCCAGTTGCGCCGAGGGGAATCAAGGCGAGAAAAACATCTGATCAATTCACGTATGTATACTTTGGCACAGGGGATATAGCTCAGTTGGTAGAGCGCCGCCCTTGCAAGCGGGTCGTTGCGCTTACGGGTTGGGTGCCTCATTACCTAGGCGGTAGCGGGTGGTGGTATCTCCCATCTGAACCGGTGGCTAACCCCGCCCCCAGAAATGCGGGAGGGGGACCAAAACATGCCACCGAGAGACTCTACTAATACAGAGATAAGCTGTCGCGTAGAGCGGGGTAGGGTGGGTTGCCGGTTAGATCCGTTGCAGATCGCACATAGGTGGTAGTTGGAGTCGGCGGCTCCCCTCGGGCTATCTCATTCATCCGGCGGATACCCGGGGAAGAGAATCAAGCTGGCCCTTGCAAGCAGCTTGGTGGACTACCTCTCTTCAACTCTTTGAGCACGACGTAGCAAGAAAAACCGAGACCTATGGGCCGGCCCCATCGCCCCCATCCCGTAGGAACTACGAGATCACCCCAAGGGATGCCGCCGGCATCCGGGGGTCACAGACCGACCATATAACCAGATTCAAGAAGTGATACGAGCTGTCTGCTTCCACTGGCGGGAAGGGTCGAAGGGGGACAACTACTTGGTATTGAGACTGAAATAGATTCGTGCAAGAGAAGGAATGGGCAAAGAGGGAAACGATTTAGCCCCCCCCCCCCCAGAAAAAGAAAAAGAAGAAATTTTGGGTATCCAGCTGGAAGAATCCCCAAAATGATATTTTTATTGGGCCTCTACCGATTCGAGAGTAGTTGTTCCCTCGGAGAGCGCGGTACAATGAGAGTTGTAGGCCGTGTTCGGAGGGAAGCCGTTGTCTACCACCGGCCTACGCGGTAGAATCATTCAGGTAGGCCTGAGAGACGGTAGCTTACCCTGTG